TTTATTCTTTAATGAAAGTAATATAATATAAGAATAAAAAGAAAATAGAATAAAAAAATTTAACAGAGTAATTAAAGTTAAAGAGCGATGAAAAAAAAAGAGAAATAGAAAAAGGTTTTTTAAGTATTACCTCTTGTGTAATATAACATAGTAATTATTGTTTTTCCATTGGGAGAGATGGCTGAGTGGACTAAAGCGTCGGATTGCTAATCCGTTGTACGAATTATTCGTACCGAGGGTTCGAATCCCTCTCTTTCCGGTTCCGTTGATTATTTGGTATTTTTTTACCTTTCAAATTTTTGAATTTAAATTTAATAGTTAAAGATGTAGAATAGATAAAAATGATAAAAATATTGAAAAGCAAGTCAAAACTCTTATTTTTTATTCTTCGCGGCCAGGATTACGCCCCGGGTCATTAGATAAAAATCCAAAGATGAAGAGAGAGACAAAGAATATCACTACTGTGTAAACAAAGAGTTTGAGAGTAAGCATTACACAATCTCCAATTTTGGTTTGGAAAAAAAGAAAATAGATTCTCTATTTTTATACCCTATATATCACAATAATTTGGATCACAATAATTTGGATATCAAGAAATGAAGTCGTTTTTAGAAATAGAAAAGATTTTTTATAAATTCATTTGTAATAAGAGTTGAGTCTTTCATTGCCAAGAATTTGCCTTCACACCTACAATTAGATATTGTGGAGGACTCTTATAATTTTTAATATAGGGCTCCCTTTCAAGTTCAAGGGAATGGAAAAGAAAAATGTTTAGAATGAGTAATATCGAATAGGGTAAGCCCTATTTGATTTTTCGCGTCTATATAATAACTTGAATGCTTGAATTGGGGGAGGGCTTATACTATAAGACTTATCTGATCTTATAAATTGTTAGAATTTTTTTTCTTGAATAAATTATTTTAGGACAGTATTAAAAACCTCATCGAAAACTTACAGCAGCTTGCCAAACAAAGGCTAATAGAAAAAAGAGCAAAGGGATGACTGGCATTACATCTACAATTGGATTCAAAAAAGCGTAGGCTTCGGGCAATTTTGTGAAGAAAAAACTGCTTGAATAAATAGCCGAATCAAAACAGATACAAAACAAACTAAAAATATTAAGCATAATCAAATTTTATTCTTGAAGATATTTATTCTTGAAGATAATTCTATTTTGATTGAGTTATTAAAATATTGAGTTATTAAAATATTATTAATGATGATATCAAAATTTATTTATATAAAATAAAAATAAAGTAAGATAGACAAAAACCCTTATTGATGAACCTCACTCAATCAAAAATCCTTCAATTCTCAAATCAAAAAAGAATAGAAGGAATCATATTTTCATACAATATCTTAATTGAATTATATATTATGATCAATAAATTGAGTTTAATTCTATATCTACATATATTAAAATCGGAGCAATAAACTAATCTATTTCATAAGATATTTATTGGAACGGGAATTGACGAAGAACTAATACCTATATTAGTTTTTATTAGTGTTGAGTTGAATAGAAATGGGGCGTGGCCAAGTGGTAAGGCAACGGGTTTTGGTCCCGCTATTCGGAGGTTCGAATCCTTCCGTCCCAGCGTATACCTATTCTATACATAAAAAAAAAATTACCGGCTTTGGCAACCTTTTTATTATTAAGAGAATTTTTTATTATTAAGAGAATAATAAATGCAATTCTTCTTTCGTTTCATATTTTTAATAACCTTTCTTGGACTAATTTATTTTTCAAAAAGTTGATTGTGCTCAAATAATATGGAAATGGAATTGAATCTATCTTTTTTTTCAGGGACGGGGGAAACAGATATCAAAATTCAAATTCAAAACAAAAAAAGTTGAACGGTTTTTTGATCACATTCTTATTTTATTCCCCTTATCTCTTCCTATTTACGTTAGTTACTGAGAAAAAAGTTTTACCTTACAATGATACACATTTTGAATGCAATTTTTATCCACTTATATATATACCAACGAATCCTTTATCGAATCGTTACAAGTGATGTTTGAGTACGAAGAGAAGCAAGAGCTGTTCGGAAAGTGGGTTTTTATGATCCACTAAAAAAGAAAACTTAGTTAAACGTTCCTCCGATTCGATATTTCCTTTAATTTTAAAAGGCACTCAAACGACAGGAACTGTTCATGATATTTTAAATTAAAGAAGGCAGGGGTTTTTACGGATCTTTGTCTTAATTAAAGACACTGAATTTAATGAAATACAAAAAAAAGGGGGGTGTGGGTAGTTTGTATATATATATAGCTTAGCTTTGTATAAACTTTTCTATACTATCCCTTCCTTCACTCTTGTTCTATTTATATCTATCTTATTTTTGAAAGTTCTTATTTCATTTTATTTATCCTTTTACCTACAGTGGTTTTGCTTTTACCTACAGTGGTTTTGTTTGTATTTATGTGGATATTAGTGCCAATCCAATACAAGCCCTTAGTTTATCTGTTCTTAGTTTTTTTATTCTAATTAGAAAGA